GACTTCCCCTGGGGGTAGGGTACTACGAAAGGAAGTTGATCATGGATCATCACTAAACCTGGATTGATTTTTCCCGGGTCGATGCCCGAGTGGTTAATGGGGGCGGACTGTAAATTCGTTGGCAATATGTCTACGCTGGTTCAAATCCAGCTCGGCCCAATAATTAGCCGATCCACCATGAAATGATATAACCCACGTGTTGTTCTTCAAAAATGCTCGATTTCAATAGAAAAAACGTAAAATTTTCAGATTCAGATAGTGATATATCTTATCTTTACCGATATTACTATTTCTTTTTTCTGACAAGTTTTGGTCTTGCTCGTTATCTAGATTTATATCTTAAGATCCGAAAGTAGAAAGTCTAAGAAAAAGAGGAAATAAAAAAATAACTTTTTCTTTGAAAGATTAACTATCCAATTGATTTGGAAATAATGAAAAGATTATGATTATTAGTAATCCATGCCGCTCTTGCTAAAGAACATATCCATATCGAAAGCATTTGAGTGAAATCATACGAATATGTATACTGTACACTTTATTTTATTCTCTTATTTCCTTGGGATTGTAGTTCAATTGGTGAGAGCACCGCCCTGTCAAGGCGGAAGCTACGGGTTCGAGCCCCGTCAGTCCCGCTGGATTCAAATCCACTAAAAAACTACAGGAGTTCATCCTTTCTTTTTTGTGTGAAAGGGAAAGGGGATACAAAAAATATAATTTCATTTCCAAAAAAGAATTCTTTTTATTTTTTCATTTTTTCTATTGTTTTTTGGGGTTTGTTTACAACCAACGGTAGGGCGCTTTCATGATACTTCATCAAATGATTGTACAAGGCAAGCACTAGTTTATAGAAAAGAAAGGATGAAAAAGAATGAAAAATTTAAAGGTTTTTTGATTGTCTCAGGAATTTACGTTGGAATTCGTTATGGTATGGATAAAAGATTTTTCTGTGTTTATACTATTCAATTCTTGACGATGAATCAATTTGTCAGATATTCTTATTCATGATATTGATCCGATTCGATTACATCGAGTGTAATTAATATTCAGACCATTAAATTTACAGCCAAAAGATTTATCATCTCTATGGGATTAAATCCCGAGTTATTGCGAATTAAAGAAAAATGAAATAACAAAATTATGGAAGTAAATATTCTCGCATTTATTGCTACTGCACTGTTCATTCTAGTCCCTACTGCTTTTTTACTTATAATATACGTAAAAACAGTAAGTCAAAGTGATTAATTAAAAAAGAAACTTGTGACTTTTTAGTTCTTATCAATGATTGCAGCGAAGAAATAAAAAGATTCAAATTTCCCGTTTTAAATGAAATTATCGACCTATACTCATCAGTATTCTATGAGATACTAGATAGTATGGTAGAAAATTTTTTTTCTACCATACTATCCTATACTACAATTTATATTGTACTATATAAAGTTTGTTGTATCAAGATACAGGTTAGTTTAATATCTATCAATCAACACTATTATCTTCATATATATCAATTTCTATTTGAGTTGTGTTGATTTCAATCAATCTTAAATAACCCTAAAGACAGTTTTTACTCTTCCGATTCTATTTCCTAGATTTATTATTATTTTTTTTTTTAATATGAATTCCGATATCCATTGAAAGAAAGATTCAAATCAATGAAGGAAAAAAAGTGAAATTTAAAATAAAGTATTTAGGTCACAGAATGATCTATAAAAAAAATTGATCCAGTTTGATTCCTAAACTTAATTATTCGTACTTCTAGAGTCCACTTCTTCCCCATACTACGAGTGAAAGGGAAAATGTAAAGACTACCATTAAAGCAGCCCAAGCGAGACTTACTATATCCATGTGAGTTTTGTCCTCGATCTCTATGAATGAATTATTCAATTATTGTTCACTAATACTAATAATAGTAGAATTTCTCTCGCATAGTCAAAAGGGGATTCTGATCCAACACCATTGATGAAAGACTCCAAATACAAATAGAACTATTGTTATAATTATAAGATTTAGAGTATAATCATAAAACATTAAGCACAAGCAAAATACGCATAAACAGCCTTTGAAGTAGCAGAAGTAACAAAGGAATGTTAATAAATGTCATAATAATAAGACCCGTTCTTTACTTTTGTGGCCTTTCATTAAGTCAAAAAACTATATCTATATATAGAATCAAGATAGATCATTATATACTGAATACCCCTATTTTATTTCTTTTTATTTTTGATTTGCTATAAATCTTACCATCTTCGATTTGCCCTATGAACCACGTATTATTATGTTCTTGACTAGAGGTTATCGAAAAGTCAAAATTTCTTTTTGTACTTTATTTCATTTTTAACTTTCGATTTATATATTCTATTTCTATATAATAAATAGAACTAAGTAAAAGTAACTAAACTAAAAGTTTATTTAAATTATAAAAAAACTAATTATACATTCAATCGAATTACTATTGATTGAATGCCAGAGTACTCATAAACTTTCATGAGTATGTATACAAAGTTTCTTCTGCTCTTTACGCAACTAAAAATTGAATTAGATTTTCTCTTCCCTATCCAATCTAATTCAAGACTCAGCTGGTAGACACTACATTAGTAGTGTTAAGGGGCTATCATATAAAAATTTACCAGTTTTTTTCACGACTCTAATCTTTCCTTAAACCTTAATTGAAAGCATTTTATAGACCAGAACCCCCCAGATACTTAGAATCAAGCAAGTATCCCGAGTCTTTTTCCTCTGCTTGCTGCGGCTGGAAAAAACCTATCAAGTTATCAAAACAGAATAAGGTATTTCGATTCTTTTGTTTATCAGGCGACACCCGGATTTGAACTGGGGAAAAAGGATTTGCAGTCCCCCGCCTTACCGCTCGGCCATGCCGCCAAAACGATATAAAATAGATGACAAAAATTCCCCTTATGCTTTTTTTCTTGTATTTTGGATCCCGTTTTCTTTAATCCCTTTCCTAAAATAAAATTTACTTTTTTGTTTGGAATTGAAGAGATTCATTGTCTAATATCTTAAAATCCCGAATATCTAAAAACACAATTCTTCCCTCTATTGAATTCTTCCCTCTATTGATTGAAAAATAAAATAAATATGGTTTTCAGTCACAAAACCAAAAAGTTAACACAAAGTTGAACCCTTAACTATTGATTGTAAATTCATGAACGATTCTTCAATTTCAATCTAAAACTGTGTTTCTATTATGTTTACTTAATGATATAAGTAAACTGAAATTGATACGGATTTCGAAAAAAAAAAAAAGAAATCCGTATCAATTTCAATTATAAGAGCTATTATAGGTATATGTAAACCCCCTAATTGAAATTGTTACACAGATATTATCTAATCAGGTATCTTATCGGGATATCATGTTTATAGGTAATTTTCACGAAATTATCATACTTCACTTTTTACAATTTTTCTTGTTTATATAAAAGAAAAATTTTGATAAAGCTTGGCTGGTGCTGTTCCGAATAAAGCTGTAATATAATAAAAAAGAAAAAAAAAAAAGGGGGGGTATATATAGATAGCTGTAATTATATCTGTGCATGCTTAATAAAAAAGACCCTTTTTTGTACTTACACATTTTTACACTCACGTATTCTATGAATTCGAGTAAGTAAAAATGTCTCTCTTATCTGCGAATTATTTTTTGAACAATTGAATCCACGAACAAGTTAAGTGCTAAAAAAAATTCTCTATTTTCTTTTTTACGATTATTATGTCTTTATCTCATTATCTGATTGAACAGATCAAATGCTGAATACATTTACATTTATAGTATTCGATTGGGTTGGAATATCATGAATATCATAATAATGGTAGAAATGAAATCATTTTTTGTTTTGATATTCCACCCTAAATCTAAGTGGAATTTATTGATCCCTTTCTGTTTGTATTTGGTGCAAATTCCGATAGGTAAAAAGGTCAAATTTCATGTTATTTAGTAAACAAAAAAGAAATTCCATCATTGCTATATTGATCCATATGATTTGATGAAGAATGAGCAAAAAATGGGGTTTTTCTATATTCTATAAAAGGGAAGTTAAAAAAAAATGCTTGGGGTTGGAAATGAGGAAATGTCTACAATACCCGGATTTAATCAGATACAATTTGAAGGGTTTTGTAGGTTTATTGATCGGGGCTTAACAGAAGAATTTTATAAGTTTCCAAAAATTGAAGATACAGATCAAGAACTTGAATTTCAATTATTTGTGCAAACATATCAATTGGTAGAACCTTTAATAAAAGAAAGAGACGCTGTATATGAATCACTCACATATTCTTCTGAATTATATGTATCCGCAGGATTAATTTGGAAAACCTGTAGGGATATGCAAGCACAAACTATTTTTATTGGAAACATTCCTCTAATGAATTCCCTGGGAACTTCTATAATAAATGGAATATACAGAATTGTGATCAATCAAATATTGCAAAGTCCCGGTATCTATTACCGATCAGAATTGGACCATAACGGAATTTCGGTCTATACCGGCACCATAATATCAGATTGGGGGGGAAGATTAGAATTAGAGATTGATAGAAAAGCAAGGATATGGGCTCGTGTGAGTAGGAAACAGAAAATATCTATTCTAGTTCTATCATCAGCTATGGGCTCGAGTTTAAGAGAAATTCTAGAGAATGTTTTTTACCCTGAAATTTTCTTGTATTTCTTGAATGATAAGGAGAAAAAAAAAATTCAGTCAAAGGAAAATGCCATTTTAGAGTTTTACCAACAATTTGCTTGTGTAGGCGGAGATCCGGTATTTTCTGAATCCTTATGCAAGGAATTACAAAAGAAATTTTTTCAACAAAGGTGTGAATTAGGAAGAATTGGTCGACGAAATATGAACCGTAGACTGAATCTTGATATACCTCCGAACAATACATTTTTGTTACCGCGAGATATATTGGCAGCCGCGAATCATTTGATTGGAATGAAGTTCGGAATGGGTATCCTTGATGATATAAATCATTTGAAAAGTAAACGTATTCGT